CTTGATTCATTTCAATATGAACAACAATTTCACCGATTTGATTAGAATATAAATTAAGTACGAAACAAAGTAAGGTATTAGTAATGGATCGAACTAAACCCCTTTCAATTTCATATATGAACAATAGAATATGAAAATGGAACTGAAGGAAAATGGATGTGATAACATAGAACAAAACAAGACTTTATTTATTTTATTTTGGATCTAAGTATTTATTACTTAATTACTTTACTGCCGGGCCATAGCAATTGCACCTATCAAAGCAACTAAAAGAATTATAGAAATGAGTTCAAATGGAAGGTAAAAATCTGTTGATAAATGAATCCCAATTTGTTGAACGTTACTTGTTAGGTCCTGCTCTATAATCTGATTTGATCTTGTAGTCCAAACAATCCCGTACCACGACGTATCCGAGATAGTAGTAATTAGTGAAAAAAGAATACTTGTACAAACCAGTGAAGTGACCCCATCCCCAACGGTCCAAAGATAGAAATCGTTGTAATATTCTGAACCATTCATGAACATCACAGCAAATAGGATTAAAACATTTACAGCCCCTACGTAAATAAGGAGCTGTGCAGCAGCTACAAAATAGGAGTTAGATGGAATATGGAATAAGGATATACAAACAAGAACCAGTCCCAATGAAAAAGCAGAATAAATTGGGTTGGTAAGTAAGACCACCCCCAGACCTCCTAATATAAGACCTGATCCCAGAAATACTAAAAGAATATCATGTATTGGTCCAGGTAAACCCATTATGTGTAAAAAAAGAGATAAATAAATCGAAATATTTCATAAACTTACTAACCGATCCAAGAAAAAAGAGGTTACCTTATTTTTTTCTTGTATATGATACGTTCCTAGTTGAATCCTAAAGGGGTGTAGATTTATATAGATACAGTTATTGGATCAATCCCGCTACTGTATCTGAAAGAGTAGTTCGGAATTGTATATTTTGAAATCATCACAGATCTATGAATCCATTCTAAATCAAAATCAAGCCTTGATTCTCACCAATCAATAGTTATTTACTGACCTAGCAAAATGAAAGAAGCCTCACTCCTTTACTTTAGATCAAAACGGAATCTTAGTAATTGGTAATCGTTTTTGAATCAAGAGGTTTACCCCTGATTATTTTGATTGGAGTCGAATTCGTAATTGTTCGAATTGTGTAATCTCCAATTACTGACATTGGTAACCGGCCCAAAGCAATTTGATTATAATTCAATTCGTGACGATCATAAGTAGAAAGTTCATATTCTTCAGTCATTGATAAACAGTTTGTTGGACAATACTCGACACAATTACCACAAAATATACAGATTCCAAAATCAATACTATAATTAAGCAATCGTTTCTTTCTAATATCCGTTTCCAATCTCCAATGAACAACGGGTAGATCTATGGGGCATACCCGAACACATACTTCACAAGCAATGCATTTATCAAATTCAAAATGGATTCGACCACGAAAACGCTCCGATGTGATCGATTTTTCATAAGGATATTGAATAGTCACAGGTAAACGATTCACGTGAGATAAGGTAATCATGAAACTTTGACCAATATACCTTGCAGCTCGTATTGTCTGTTGACCATAATTCATGAACCCAGTCACCATAGGGAACATATCGTGGATATCCATGAATAGTTTGATGTTTCTTTCTCTTGCTCTAGATAGGTTATGAATCTAGAATATCATATTTTGTTATAGCGAAACGAGTTGGGAAGAAGTTGTTAATAATAGATTACCTAGAGAAATAGGTAAAAGAAATTTCCACCCAAGGTTTAATAGCTGGTCCATTCTCATCCTAGGTAAAGTCCATCTTGTTGTGATAGGAATGAACAGGAACAAATAAGCTTTAGCTAATGTAATAAGGATACCAATTGTCATTCCAAAGACTCCACCTGTTTTATTTATTCCAAAAGGTTCAGAAATGAATATGTACGGAATAGAGAAATTCCACCCGCCCAAGTAAAGAACTGTTACAAATAATGAAGAAACTAGTAGATTTAGGTAAGAAGCAACGTAAAATAAACCAGATTTAATACCTGAATATTCGGTTTGATAACCTGCTACTAATTCCTCCTCTGCTTCTGGTAAATCAAAAGGTAATCTTTCACATTCCGCTAGGGAAGAAATTAGAAAAACTATAAACCCTATAGGTTGACGCCACAGATTCCATCCCCAAAACCCATATTTTGACTGTGCCTCAACTATATCAACTGTACTTGAACTGTTAGATAATCATAGTCGATGATAACATCACTATTCCCATCGCTATTCCAGAACCGCACATGAAACCTCAGCTTCATACGGCTCCTCGATGGCCACAAATAAATCTAAGGACTGGTTCATTATTACCTCGGCATGTTTGTAGTGTAGATTAGAGTAAAGATGTATCGAAGAGTCCCGAATTAGACCAATGGAATTCCGTCCGCCATAATAAAAAAAAAAAGCGCTTCCGAATTGATCTCATCCTTTATTTTCTAATTAGACTTAGAATTCTTTTAGTTCAGTAATAACTTAATCCTTCAATAAAATACTCGTTGTTTCAATAGATATTTCGACCCATACTTTTCGTACGAAAAATTATTAGACACTAATTCATAAGTTATAGTTGATAAATCATTATAAGAATTCTATCCGTATGAATATGGATAGGATTGAGGAAAGAAAGAATAAACAAAGATCTCTTATTATTCAGTTTTCCTATTGCATTCCATTTCTTTCGTTCCTGTTCTTCTTTCTCACTCAGAAGGGGGGTTTCTAAAAAATCAAATCAAAGGATTACTTCGTTCTCGACAGTCATTTATTTAATCAGTGGATAGAAGCATACTCTGGATCGGAATCGTGAGGAAGTACTGCTTGATCATTTCTACGAACTTAAAGCCCTCATTATGATTCCTTTTATTTTATGCAGAAATATCCCTTTGGATACCTTACATTATCTTCATCACTAATCCTTTGTGTACCTTTGTGTTCCTAACCGTCCACTCATTTTTGATTGATCCCCGATATGGTAATACATACAACATACACAACATACAACAACATAGAATACAATAGTAGAAACTCCATACAGTTGATCTTTTGCACCCGCTTCAAGTCATGATGACTAATCAACCAATCTTGGGGTAAACAGTTTCGACCGCTTATGTTTACTTCCACTTTACTCTCGTACATAGGGAATGAGAATCAATCTTCTTACTGCAAATTCATAAGCTGTTTTGTTTCACTCATATAACTATCTGGTTTAACTCATCGACCCGAATGATGAATAAAAAGAGAAAGGTATCTATTCAACACATCCAACCCCTTTCCTTTATTTCCAGGAAAGGGGTAAAGGTTCATGTTCCAACGAATCACACGTAGAGATATTGATAACACACACGGAGTTAATGGTATTTCATAACTAATAGATTGAGCAGCAGCTCGTAGACCACCTGAAAAGGAATATTTATTATTCGATCCATATCCTGACATAAGAAGTCCAATAGGAGCAATACTGGAAATAGCGATCCATAAAAAAACGCCTAGACTGAGATCGGCTAGAACAAGGCGATAGCCAAAAGGAATTACTAAATAGCTTAGTAGAATTGATATGACCGCTATAGATGGCCCCATACTGAATAAACGAACATCTCCTCTAGATGGGAGAAGATCCTCTTTCAAAAGTAGTTTGGTCCCATCTGCTAGAGCTTGAAGAATTCCCAAAGGGCCGGCATATTCAGGCCCGATACGTTGTTGTATCCCTGCAGATATTTCTCTTTCTAACCACACAATCACGAGTACGCCTATTGTGATTCCCGATACAGGAGTAAAAATAGGGACAAGCAGCCATAAGAGGTCTATGACCTCTTTTAAGGATTCCGATCTGGAAAAAGAATTGATAGCTTGTACTTCTGTCGTATCAATTATCATTTCAACGATCAACTTCTCCCATAATGATATCTATACTACCTAGTATCGTCATGATATCAGCCAATTTCATTCTTTTAACTAGCTGAGGAAGAATTTGCAAATTGATGAAACCAGGTGGACGAATTTTCCATCTCCAGGGAAAAACACTATTATCCCCTATCAGAAAAATTCCCAATTCTCCCTTTGGGGCTTCTACTCTCACATAAAGTTCTTGTTTCGACAATTCAAAAGTGGGAGAAGGCTTTTTACTAATGAATCGATATTCAAAACCATTCCATTCGGAATCACTTGCTCTATCAAAGCGTCGAACTTCTAAGTTCTCATAGGGCCCCCCCGGAATTCCTTCTAGAGCCTGTTGAATAATTTTTATGGATTCCGTCATTTCATTGATTCGTACTAAATAACGAGCTAATGAGTCTCCTTCTTTTTGCCACTGGACTTCCCAATCGAATTCATCGTAACACTCATAATGATCAACTTTACGAAGATCCCATTGGATTCCGGAAGCTCGTAGCATTGGTCCCGATAAACCCCAATTTATTGCTTCCTCCCCACCAATAATGCCCACCCCTTCAACTCGTTCCAAAAAAATGGGATTTTGCGTAATAAGCTTTTGATATTCAACAATTCCTGTTAAAGAATAATCGCAGAAATCCAAACATTTATCTATCCAGCCATGAGGTAGATCAGCAGCGACTCCCCCGATACGGAAATAATTATGCATCATTCGCATACCTGTGGCAGCTTCGAATAGGTCATATAGCAATTCCCTTTCTCTGAAAATATAGAAGAAGGGAGTCTGTGAACCGATATCTGCCATAAAAGGTCCAAGCCATAATAAATGAGAAGCTATACGACTCAGCTCCAGCATAATTACTCTGATATAGCTGGCTCTTTTGGGTACTTGAATATTTCCTAATTGTTCTGGTGCATTTACCGTTATTGCCTCTGTGAACATAGTAGCTAAATAATCCCAACGTGTTACATAAGGAAGATATTGTATAATTGTTCGGTTTTCCGCAATTTTTTCCATCCCTCTGTGTAAATAACCCAATACGGGTTCGCAGTCAATAACATCTTCACCATCTAGAGTAACGATAAGTCGAAGAACACCATGCATTGATGGGTGGTGAGGACCCATATTAACTATCATGAGGTCTTTTCTTGTAGCCGGTACATTCATATGTTTTCTTCTCCGATCCATTATTCTATGAATTGCCGAAAACGAAATAAATGAGGTTCATCAAAATTCAAGATCTAATAAACCAAAGAATTCAAACAATCTTCAAATTAACGAGTTTTTGGTTCCCGAATATCTAATTGATCAATTAATTTTTTATAACGCACTCTATTTTTCTTTGACAAATAAGCCAGCAGCCGTTGACGTTTTCCCAGAATTTTCCGCAAACCTATCTGAGATAAATAATCTTTTCTGTGCAATTCAAAATGTGAAGTAAGTCTCTGTATCTTATTGGTGAAACTGATTACTTGAAATTCAACAGATCCTTTGTTTTTTTCTTCTTTCGGAATAACTGAGATGAATGAATTTTTGACCATAACCATAAAAATTTCTATCTTTTTTTTTTTTCCACAGATATGGATTTTACCAATCAGGAATAATAAGAATGCCAGTTATTTTGATCTGATACACCCAATAATCTGGATTTATTCATATATTACTTTATTCTATCAAATCAAATCAAAATGAAATTCAAATGAATTGTAAGTACAATTTTTAATTTGATTCGATAGAAGGGCAATTTCTGTACCCACAAAAGAAAATGATTTTGACCTAAGAAGATTCTGCCGAATCATTTCTAGATTCAATCCAATTGAGACGTTATTGAATCGGTATCATGTATTAGAATGTAACACAGCGTGTGTGTACATTCATATACCGGATCCGACACCTGATATATAGGAAATGTACCAACCATCAACTAATTCCGAATCGTGGATACATATGTATCCTTGACATACTGAAACGGCTGCCATTATTGGTATCAAACCAGTAGCGATTCATACAAGCTAAATCCTCTAATCGATAATTGGGCCAAAGAAACAATTTGAATTGAATGAATTTATTTATATCTGTATCAATATGCTTGTCCTCATCCAAAAATTGCCCCCAGTTCCTTACATTGTTGTCATTGAAAAATACCGGATTTCTATCCATAACATTCCTATTTCCGGAATTGAAACAAATTAGAATTCTCAATTCTCTACGACGCCTAGGGGATAGAATATTTTCAGGAACAAGCAAATCATAATGATTTTCGTCTCTATTCACAAGCATCTTTTTTTGTTGTACAATGGATCCATTGAAATAATTCTCATCAACATATCTTTTTTCTCGATATCTTTCATTAGTTTGGCATTTATTATTATGGACCAATGAGATACCTATGGTTTGATACATAATAAATTGTCTATCCCATTTTATAGACAGACGTACTGGTTCGAGAATCAATATTCCCTTTTTTATCAATTCTGGAAGAGTTAGATTCGTCTGAATTAACATTACATCCAGGTGCATTTCTCCTCCTTGAATAGAGGATATAGCAATTTCCTTTGCATTTATTAGTCTAAGCAGGAAACAATATACCTTAACATTATTGAAAATTCTGTGATTCAAAGGATCATCCCATCTCAATTGAAAAAGCAAATATTTTTTCAGGAATAACTCTAGTTTTGCTTTCTTGTTACTCTCGGGTTGTCCTTTCTTTTCACGTTTTTGAATGTCTGATTCCGTGTAATCCTTTTCAAAATCTTTTTGTCGTTTTCGTGCGTCTGAGCCAATATTTCCGTGGCCGAGCTGTTCTTTTTCTTCTTGATTTCGATTCTTTAATTCAAGATATTCTTTTTGATTAGATGATATACGAAGATCCTTTTTTTGATTTCCATTAATGTTTTTGTTTTCACTAATGTTTTCATTTCCATTAAAAATGAAAAGAAGTAATTTGATTGGTATAATCCACGGTTTGATCTTATATGCATCATAAAGTGGCACAAATTCTGAGAAGAACCAAGATTTCGGATTTAATATGGGACGATATAGCATTTCTTTATTCATTCCCATCAAAAAAAACTTTTTTTTTTGATTGGGTGGGTTGATTTCTTGATGAATCGTGAGATAGAAAAGATCTTTCTTATCAATCATTTGATAATAATCAGTCTCGGTCTTAGTCATTTTATTAATGTTGGTCCCGGTATCCGTATCGGTCCAGGACTCAATATCGATATTCTTTCTAAGAAATAAATCGAAAATTTTCCACTCCAAATATTTTCTATCCGTACTTTTACCCGTACCAATAATATACTCTTCTCCTAGATAATCACTAATAGATATATCCCCCAGTACATAAAATGGTTCAATTTTAGGTGTGTTGTAATTATATGGAATCTCTCGGTCCTCGTTTACTTGTAATGAGGATGGATAAATATATGAGTCTTTCCTATCCCCATAATTAATATATTTATATGAAAAAAGATCATATCTGTAGTTTTTTTTGAATTTTGCTTTTTTGCTCGTCAATGAATTCACTTCATAATCATTTTTTTTCTCGTAATGAATGAATTGGGCTTTTTCATATGAATTCTTTTTTGAGTCTTTATTTTGAATCGTACGACGCCAATTGACCCTAGTTCGCCATTTTTGCGGTACTAATTTAGACCACCTAGCCTGAGATAAATTGTATTGATAATGACCCCTTAACCAGTTTTTCCATTCATTCATTCCAGAATTCGGAAGTTTTTTATGCCTTGATTTGGAATCAAATATTCTTCGTGTTCCAAAAAAATTCCTGATTCTATCCTTAAGAATAAGATATGCTTCGCGATATTGAAGTAGAGATCTCAAATGATACTTCTTGATAGCTTGGATTTGTGATAATTTGTAAAATACAGATGCTTGTGAAAAGGAATATGGGTCACCAGAAATCTTTGATTTATTATTACTAATATTAGAAAGAGACTTTTTTATAGTCGAAATAAATTGAATTTTTTTTTGATTTGTTTCATCAATCCCTTCTTTATTTTTTTCATCATTGTGAATGTATTTATCGATAATCTTTTTTGTTGATTCAAGGAAAAGTTGTACATTGACTCTAGAAATATTAACCGTACATAGAAAGATATGTATGTATATTCTTTCGTTGAAAAATGTCAAAAAATAGTGCCATTTGCGTATGAATATGAATCTGTTACTTCTTCTTTTTGATATCTGCCAAATAGGTTTCTGCGATTCCGATCTTTTATCACCACAACTTGTATCGTTAGGACTAATATTTATATCCGGAGTTAGAAATATTTTTCTTTTGTCTTTTGCACCCCTTTCTATTTGATTTCTGATTAGGGTTGTTCTATCGGACAGATCTTTCCTTTTTTTTTCTGTCAGTGAATAATTTGCCCAATCCATGAATCTAATTCGAATGGTCGATTCAGGAACAATTTTATTACTGCTTCTGATTATGGAATCTTTTCCATTTCCATTCGGTTCATATACTTTCTTCAATACAAATAAGAAAATTGTATTTACGTTTACAAACTCTTTTATTATTCTTTTTAAAAATAGAACCGTTTTGATAATCCATCTTGTTTTTTCTTTTGAGACTTTTATAAACTGTTTTGTTTTTTTTTTGAAAACTCTTAGAACTAGAAAACATTTTTTTTTCACTTTTCTCTTTTTTTTTTCGAATTCATTATAAATAGGTTCAAAAAAGGAAGGTTGTTGTCGGGCAGAACCAAAAGGTAGTTCGGTTTCCCTTCCCCAGATTGTTAAAAAACAAAAATTTTCTGTTTTCCCCTTCTTTTGGATTGGATCTCTATGATGGGATCGTAGTTTGGATTTGCGCCAGGGTTTCAGACAGAAAGGAAATAGGATTTTTATCTGAATACCATCTGTTAACCAGTTTTTCGGAAATTCTGTTTCTGATAATTGAACACCATTATAGGTGCATTTAACATGCATTTCTCTATTCCACTCCTTCAAATCCTCGTACCACTCGGGGAATTGAAATAAGAGCATACGGCCGAGGTTTTTAGCTATTATCAATGAAGGCAATATGATGTATTTTCTAAGAATTGATTGGGTTACTAACATAGTCCCTCTTATTGCTTGAGCAAATATAATAGTATCCCAAGTTTCTGCTATTGCTATCCTTTCATTCTCGTTTTTTTTATCTGCAATTTTTTTTGCCTTTTCTTTTGCCTCTTCCTCCTCAGAATCCGAAGTTTTGAATTTCGGTCCTGTATCTATCCAATTTCTAAAAATTAGATTCATTGTTCGGGAGATATCAAAAGAAAAAAAAAAAGTTTTGTCTATTCTGTCCAAAAAAAGCAGGGAATGCACATTCGCTTGAAACATTTCCCAAGTAACTATTTTACGTCTTTGAGCGCGCATGGATCCTTTTACTATATCCCGACGAAAATCTGATTGTTGCGAGTAACGTATCAAAGCCAACTCTTCTGCTTGATCACTATTAGTACTGGTACTAGTATGAGTATTGGTATTCTGATCCGGATCCGCCTTATCAGTATAAATTACCACACGTTTGGCTTTTCTTGAACGAATCCCATGATTTTCTGTTGATTCTTCCTCATTTTCCTCCTCCCGCTCTTCAAAAGAATCGATCAATTTGTATGATCGTCGAGGAATCTTTTTACCGATTTCTTCTATTCCAATAGATTTTTTTTGAATTGTTTGATTATTTGGATCAGTTGTAATTACATCGAATAGAAATTTCAAACATTTTGTTTTATTTTCTGAATCAAATCTTCTTTGTTCGGATATTAAAACAAGCTTTTTCAAATTAAGATTAAAACCAGTTGTTGATTTCCTAGCTAATTCACTGATAGAGGTCAAGAAAGGACCAATGTCTGTCGATAATGATTCTCCATTAAATATATCCATTTTATGTTCAAGTTTTTGGTAATCAGTAGGAAGCATATCATGAATCTTATTTATCCAAACCATTCCTATGGAATCTTCTGTCGACGTGATTGAGTCATCCACCATTGAACGTGAATACGCTTTTTTGATTGTTCCACGATAGGGTCCGTTTAAAAAAGGAT